CCTAATGGGGTTAGGGTCTTTCACTGGAATTTGGAATGAATAAAGGGTGAAAAATGAGGAAATGCGGGTAAGCCTAATTTTTGGAGACTATCCAAGAATTTCAGTGTGCGAATCGAGGGTTCAGACTATAAAACTTATCTTATTTTATCAATTTGATAATTTTTTAGTGAAGAAATCGTGCATTTTCTAGGATATTATTATTAACGATCTCATCGAAAACTTACAGCAGCTTGCCAAACAAAAGCTAAGAGAAAAAAAAACAAAGGGATGACTGGCATAATATCTACGATTGGATTCAAAAAAGCATAGGCTTCGGGCAATTTGCCGAAGAAAAAACTACTCGAATAAAGGGCAGAATTAATACAGATCAAACTAACGGTATTAAGCATAACAGACATTTTGTTCTTGGAGATAATTGCGGTTTGATTGAGTTTTTGAGATAAGGAAAAAGGAAGAAAGTAAGTAAGGTAGACAAAAAATCCTTCTTTTTCTTTGAACCCACCCAATCAAAAATCCTCGAATTCTCAAAGGAGAATAGAAGAAATCATACTTTCATACAATATCTTAATTGAATTCTATGTAATGATCAATAAAGTAAGCTGAATTATCTATCTATATGTATCAAAATCCCAGTACTAATCTATTCTATAGATATATAGATATTTGGACTGGAATTGACAAATAACCAATAACAAGATTATTGTTTCTTAGTGTGCATTCAAAATGGAAATGGGGCGTGGCCAAGTGGTAAGGCATCGGGTTTTGGTCCCGCTATTCGGAGGTTCGAATCCTTCCGTCCCAGAGCATATCCATTTTTTATTAGGTATTTAGTGTTTGGTTAGAATGAAAAATGGGAAATCTAATGGTTGAGGCAGGGGTAATTTAGCCTACCCGTTATTATTCATATTCATTTTAGGAAAGGATTCTATTATTGAAATATGACTCAATTCCACATTAACCAAAATACATATAAAATAAGGAGTGGAATCTGTCCTATTGAGTCACTTGAAGATTCCAAAAATTATTCGTTTCTATATTATAGATTTCTACTTTTTCTATATAGGAATATTCTTTTTTTTTTATGTCAAAATAGATTTATGTATGTTAAAGCTGCTGTCGTGCTAAGACTTTTTTTGGAAAAAAAATTTACCCCTATTATACATATCATAACTTACACATATCTCATATATAGAAGTTATATGCATACATATCAGATATAGATCAAGATCATATAGAGAAGAAAAAGTATAGATTAGGATGGCTATGTACAACTGAACCAATGACTATTCATGATTCCATCATTGAATCAATTCCATACCGGTTCCAAATTAGAGGAATATTATGTTATGGTAAAACTTCGTTTGAAACGATGTGGTAGAAAGCAACGTGCGACTTGAAGGACACGATCCGTTGTGGATTTTCCCACCCACCATTTTCAATTTATCTAGTATATTTATCTAGTATATAGTAATGAAGGTGCTCTTGTCTCGACATTGTTTGTTCTGTTACACTAGAACCTTTCACTTTTTAGTGGGTTGTTAATAGTTCACGATGGAGCTCGAGTAGAAAGGATTAATTCATTTCTCGGGGTCAAAGATCTAGGGTTAATGCCAATAAATTGGAACAACTTCGTAAATATATCTTCTTCCATATATAGAAATTGCAAGGATTTGATTCAAGCAAGTTTGTAATTCAACAAAACTTGTTGGAATTGATCAAAAGCTTTTGGATTCAAAGTGTATCACGGGGAATCAACTGTCCATACGATTCTTTAATCAACAAGGGGTATGTTGCTGCCATTTTGAAAGTATTAAGAAAAGAAACACCGAAGTAATGTCTAAACCCAATGATTAAAAATAAGGATCCAAAAACAAGGAAACACCATTTTAATTGTCTCGATAGTCTGAATAGTTGAATAAAACGAAAGAATCTAAATTGAATTTGATTAAACGAGACAAAGAAAGTGGGGTAAAGACCACTCAATAAATGAAATTGACTAAAGAGTTTCTTTGAGAGTTATCCAACTTGAGTTATGAGTACGAATGGTTTCTTTTTTATTTTCTTTCTGAAAATAAAAAAGATTGAAATCCTAGTATAGTCTAATTGATTGTATAGGCTCTTTTTTCATTTAATTTATTAGAAGATTAGAATTGCATACATAGACAAAACTTCGAAGCAAATCATTTTTCTCGAGCCGTACGAGGAGAAAACTTCTTATACGGTTCTATGGGGGGTATTCTTCATCTACATCTATCCCAATGAGCCGTCTATCGAATCGTTGCAATTGATGTTCGATCTCGAAGAGAAGGAAAAGACCTTAGAAAAGTGGGGTTTTATGATCCAATAAAGAACCAAACTTCTTTAAATGTTCCTGCTATTCTATATTTCCTTGAAAAAGGCGCTCAACCCACAGGAACTGTTTTAAATATTTTAAAGAAAGCGGAGGTTTTTAAGGAACTTTCGTCTAATCAAACGAAATTCAATTAAAAAAATACCGAGG